GATAGTAATAGGGATATTTATTCCATATATTTTGATATTCAAAATAAAATTTTTGAGATTGACAATGATCCTTCTTTACTGAGTGAACTAGAAAGTTCTTTTTTTAGTTATCGTAATTATAGCTATCTTACGAATGGATCTAAGAATAACGATTCCCACTATGATCGTTACATGTATGATGCTAAATATAGTTGGAATAATCACATTAATAGTTGCATTGACTCTTATCTTCGTTCTCAAATCTGTATTGAGAGTTCCATTTTAAGTGGTAGTCACAATTACAGTGACAGTTACATTTATAATTACATTTGTGGTGAAAGTGGAAATAGTAATGAAAAGGGGAGCTCCAATATAAGAACTGTCAGGAATACTATTGATTTCAATATAAGAGAAAATTCTACTAATTTCGATTTGACTCAAAAATATAGGCATTTGTGGGTTCAATGCGAAAATTGTTATGGATTAAATTATAAGAAATTTTTTAAGTCAAAAATGAATATTTGTGAACAATGTGGATATCATTTGAAAATGAGTAGTTCAGATCGAATCGAACTTTCGATTGATCCAGGTACTTGGGATCCTATGGATGAAGACATGGTTTCTCTGGATCCTATTGAATTTCATTCGGAAGAAGAGCCTTATAAAGATCGTATTGATTCTTATCAAAGAAACACAGGATTAACCGAAGCTGTTCAAACAGGCACAGGTCGACTAAACGGTATTCCCATAGCAATTGGAGTTATGGATTTTCAGTTTATGGGGGGTAGTATGGGATCCGTAGTAGGCGAGAAAATCACCCGTTTGATCGAGTATGCTACCAATAAATTTTTACCTCTTATTCTAGTGTGTGCTTCCGGAGGAGCACGTATGCAAGAAGGAAGTTTGAGCTTGATGCAAATGGCTAAAATATCTGCTGCTTTATATGATTATCAATCAAATAAAAAGTTATTCTATGTATCTATCCTTACATCTCCTACTACTGGTGGGGTGACGGCTAGTTTTGGGATGTTGGGGGATATCATTATTGCCGAACCTAATGCCTACATTGCATTCGCAGGTAAAAGAGTAATTGAACAAACATTGAATAAGACAGTACCTGAAGGTTCACAAGCGGCTGAATATTTATTCCATAAGGGCTTATTCGATCCAATCGTACCACGTAATCCTTTAAAGGGCGTTTTGAGTGAGTTATTGAAGCTTCACACTTTTTTTCCTTTGAATTCAAATTCCATTAAGTAGTAAGTAGAGCCTTAAGTTCAATTATTTTATTTGTAGTGAACAAATAGTTAGTTTATCGGAATCAAAGTCAAAATCCGAAGAATGTATTTTTTGTTTGGTGACATAAGATTTAATTCCAAATTGTATAAAATAAAGTAAAGAATCATGTGGACAATTCTTTTTCTTTTTTTACCGATATTATTGATTAGTAATCAGGAAACCTCTATCAACAAGATAAAAAAAAGCAAATTCTGCCTTATGCGAAATTCAAATTAGGCAAATAAACTGAGTTTTCTTTTTCCTTTTTGCTGTGTATGTATATATAATTCAAATATAGAAAATATAGCTATAAAGTATCGTATCTTTTCTCCCGAGAAATCTCTATTTTGGCTAAGAATCCCTCTTGTTGGATCGAATTCTAATGAATCTTTCGGGAATTTCTAATTAAATAAAAATGAAATACAAATTGGAATTCAAATGATAAGACAAGAATGGATTTTATCATACATATATTTTTCTATATCATGTAGAAAGATTCATAAGTATTATTTATTTAATTATACATTTTTTAATTAGACATTCCTTGCATTTCTTTATTATATATATACTCACTTAGATATACTTAGTATAATTATATACGAATTATTATTATTATAGGATATCTTTATAACAGGTACAAATATTACATCGAGGTACCCATTCTATGACAACTTCCAACTTACCCTCTATTTTTGTGCCTTTAGTGGGCCTAGTATTTCCGGCAATTGCAATGGCTTCTTTATTTCTTTATGTTCAAAAAAACAAGATTGTTTAGATCCGATGGGTCCCAATCTCATCTATTTTTAAGACTTAGATATAGATAACACGCATATCTATTTAATAGAATATGGTGTAACATATGGCTTCCTCCAAACATAAATGAGGGAGCTATTGTGTATGTGTAAATCTATGATATGGGTAAATGAGTTATGGCTATATTCAAATAGATCGGAATCGAGGCGGATATCTGAAATGTAAAGTCAATGTATCTATATGGGTGTAGATATCTATGGGAGATCATATAAAGTGAATGTTATTATTTTAGCCCTAACCAATTCGATCAATTACTCTTAAAGAGTTACATCAGAATGGCGCTAGTTGATGAGAGTTACTTCGGAAATCAAAAAAGGAAAGTAAAATCCATTTGGACTATTTTCTCAATTCTAATAAAATGCAACTGGATCTAGTATGAGTTGGCGATCAGAACATATATGGATAGAACCTATAGTGGGGTCTCGAAAAACAAGTAATTTCTGCTGGGCCTTTATCCTTTTTTTAGGTTCATTAGGATTCGTATTGGTTGGAACTTCCAGTTATCTCGGTAAGAATTTGATATCTTTAGTTCCGTCTCAGCAAATCAATTTTTTCCCACAGGGGATGGTGATGTCTTTCTACGGGATCGCGGGTCTCTTTATTAGTTCCTATTTGTGGTGCACAATTTCGTGGAATGTGGGTAGTGGCTATGATCGATTCGATAGAAAAGAAGGAATAGTGTGTATTTTTCGTTGGGGATTTCCTGGAATAAATCGTCGTATCTTCCTACGATTCCATATGAAAGATATTCAGTCCATCAGAATAGAAGTTAAAGAGGGGATTTATGCTCGTCGTATCCTTTATATGGAAATCAAAGGACAGGGGGCCATTCCCTTGACGCGTAGTGATGAGAATTTTACTCCGCGAGAAATTGAGCAAAAAGCTGCCGAATTGGCCTATTTCTTGCGCGTACCTATTGAAGTCTTTTGAAATGAACTGGAACTGAAGAAAAAATTATTTCTCAGTGGCAGGGAAAAAATTCAAGAATTCTCTTTTCTTTCTATAGCATAGCTGCAAGTTTTTTCAAAACGTTCATTCGAGCCAAAGTAGACGTATACGGAACGGCCATAAAACGAAACTTTTTTGTCTTGTTTTTCCACTCATTTTTGATCATGACATCACAATATTCTTCATAAATAGAAATCTGTCTCTATTTTTACTGTGGGGGTAGCTGGGGGATTTTTTTTCGAAATATTTTCTATTTTGATAGAAGGGGAGTTCCTTTGGTTCGAAATCCGAATAATATTCATTGAAGTGGTTCTTTCAGGAATTTTTCGAAAGGGCTTCGAATTTGATCAATGGAGGTATCTGGAAACAAGATTTTTTTAATTATTTCTTCATTCGAATTCGAAGTGGGCTCTTATTCTATTTCTGTATTCTTTCTAGATTCAAGGACTAACCGCTGAATCACAAATAAAAAACAAATAAAAAATAGGGAATAGATTCATAGGTTAGCTGCCTTGTAATAGAACTTATGGTTGATAGAAAATCAAATATTAGATCACATAAATTCGACGAAAGAGGGAATGAGGTGGGTTCATTAACAATTCCAATTCACAGATGATAAAATGGCAAAAAAGAAATCATTTCTTCCTCTTCTATATCTTACATCTATAGTATTTTTACCCTGGTGGATCTCTCTCTCATTTAATAAAAGTCTTGAATCTTGGGTTACTAATTGGTGGAATACTAGGCAATCTGAAACTTTTTTGACTGATATTCAAGAAAAGAGTATTCTAGAAAAATTCATAGAATTAGAAGAACTCTTACTCTTGGAAGAAATGATAAAAGAAGACCCGGAAAGAGATCTACAAATGCTTCGTATCGGGATCCACAAAGAAACGATCCAATTGATCAAGATGCACAATGAGGATCATATCCATACGATTTTTCACTTATCGACAAATATAATCTGTTTCATTATTTTCAGTGGTTATTCTATTCTGGGTAATGAAGAACTTGTTATTCTTAACTCTTGGGTTCAAGAATTCCTATATAACTTAAGTGACACAATAAAAGCTTTTTCTATTCTTTTATTAACTGATTTATGTATCGGATTCCATTCACCCCATGGTTGGGAACTTATGATTGGCTATGTCTACAAAGATTTTGGATTTGCTCATAACGACCAAATTATATCTGGTCTTGTTTCCACTTTTCCAGTCATTCTAGATACAATTTTTAAATATTGGATCTTTCGTTATTTAAATCGTGTATCTCCATCACTTGTAGTGATTTATCATTCAATGAATGACTGATCCAACTAGAATATGTTACATAAGCAAAACATTTAAAGACGTACGTACTCTTTCTACCGAGACGAGGATTTCTCCTATTCCTATATTCCAGTAAAATTATTTCAGTAAATAGCAGAATTGTGGATAGGGACTATACAAGCGACCTACCTAATTTTATTGTAGAAATTTTCGGGATCAATGATTGGACCATGCAAATTAAAAATACCCTTTCTTGGATAAAGAAAGAGATTACTCGATCTATTTCCGTATCGCTGATGATATATATCATAACTCGGACATCCATTTCAAATGCATATCCCATTTTTGCACAGCAGGGTTATGAAAATCCACGAGAAGCGACCGGGCGTATTGTATGTGCCAATTGCCATTTAGCTAATAAGCCCGTGGAAATTGAGGTTCCACAAGCGGTACTTCCTGATACTGTATTTGAAGCAGTTGTTCGAATTCCTTATGATATGCAAGTAAAACAAGTTCTTGCTAATGGTAAAAAGGGGGGTTTGAATGTGGGGGCTGTTCTTATTTTACCCGAGGGATTTGAATTAGCCCCCCCCGATCGGATTTCGCCCGAGATGAAAGAAAAGATAGGCAATCTGTCTTTTCAGAACTATCGCCCCACTAAAAAAAATATTCTTGTTATAGGTCCTGTTCCTGGTCAGAAATATAGTGAAATAA